TATAGGGGTATGGGGTTCGAGACAAAGAAAGATCAAGGCAGCATATCAGTTTTTCCTATATACTTTACTTGGATCCGTTTTTATGCTATTAGCTATTCTGTTGATTCTTCTCCAAACAGGAACCACCGATTTACAAATTTTATTAACCACAGAATTTAGTGAGCGGCGCCAAATCCTTCTATGGATTGCCTTTTTCGCCTCTTTTGCCGTCAAAGTGCCTATGGTACCAGTTCATATTTGGTTACCCGAAGCCCATGTAGAGGCACCTACGGCTGGATCCGTCATCTTGGCAGGAATTCTTTTAAAATTGGGAACCTACGGGTTTTTAAGATTTTCAATACCCATGTTTCCCGAAGCGACACTTTGTTTCACTCCTTTCATTTATACTCTAAGTGCGATTGCTATAATATATACTTCCTTGACCACTTTAAGACAGATCGATCTTAAGAAGATCATTGCCTACTCCTCAGTAGCCCATATGAATTTGGTGACTATTGGTATGTTTAGTCGGGCGGCGGCCGTTAGGTCACCTATTCTGAGTTATGGACACACAAGCAAGGCCAAAACATGTGTGCCGGGCGTGCGACCCATCAACCTACTAGCAATAGGGGAGAAAACTTAGCATGTCGCAACAAAAGCGTCGATTCGAGGCGTCAGCAAAACACCGCCGTCTGTTCCTAAAACAAAACCCCTTAGCGCCCCGGGACGGGAGTGGGGGACGGCCCCACGCAGACAGCAGCAGCACCGGCTCTACGAAGTCCGAATCGAATCTTTCGGTTGGCTTTCCCGTGAATAAGAATAGTTGGGCGCGGCGAAGCGAGCGCTTCTAGCTGTTTCGCTTGCTTCTTTCTTATTGTGGCGGCTATTATGGCGTGGCTGAAATGAACGAAAAGCGAGATGAACCTTTCAAATCGATTGATAGATGATCTGTTCTGATAGATCGAAAGGGAATCTATCAATAATAAGGGTTGACCTCTTTCTATCTATTGATGATACAAGATATCTATCTATTCTGGATCCATCATAAATAAATCGATATGTATCTGATGGAGTCTACATCGTATGTAGAGCGCCCAAGCGCTTTTTTGGCCTGCTCAGTTCTATTATCCATCGGTCCAATGCACTGGCTCATCTCATGGAGGGAAAAAGCAAATGTAGTTAGTTGTCTTGTTGTTGTTCGCCGCCTCGACACATTCCCCGGCATCGTCCCACACAGAAAGAAAGAGCGTGGAGCCCCGGCCCGACCTGTAAGTCCGCTAACGTAAAGCGAGGAGTTGAGCCTGAACTGGCGAACCGAAGTCACTTTCGTAACCATACTTCCTACAGCTAACACGTGTCCAGTCCAGCGGGAACGCGCAGCGCAAACGAACGTAAGCTGCTATACCGAATCCCCCGCAGGCCATCGGGGACCTAGTGGTAAGGCCATGATCCGCAGGGGAAGGGATCACTCATTCTTCTATTGGGGACAGGTGCACGAACGACAACTCCAAACGTCAGACATCCGCCGCCTATACCTACCGTTTAGGTGGCACCAGCGAGATCCAGCTAAGGTAAGGAACTTCGTGTCGCGGCTGCTCCACTCCGCTGCGGTCTTTTGAACTGAACTTCGTTGCCTTCCCGCGCGCGAAACGAATGGGCGCTGTGTCGTGGGTCAGTTTTGGGGCGGGGGGCAGAGAGAGACCAGAAGAATGATTCATTTGGATCGACGAGCCATTTCGCGAATCAATAGAATGTCTCTCTATCCATATCTATTCTATCTTTATATGACGAAAAAAGAAGTATTTTTTTTATGGCATGTGAGATGATCGCGCCTAGTAGCCACATATCAGCTGCGCTTAATATGCGGGATTTCCGTTGGATCAGATCTTTCGCTTTGACGAATTTGGACCTAGCGAAAAGGACTCTAAGCCTTCGCGCAAACAAGCAAAGTAGAAGCAAGACGAGGAAGCGGAGCTGTCGTAGAAGCAGTAGCTTCCCCCGACAATATACAATACAACAGTAGCGACCATGAATAAAAAAGCCCCTAGTTTATAACGAGTTCGCAGCTTTTCCCGGGCCGGAGAAGGGCAACTACTTATTGATTGATCGCCTTTCTTTGATATGTGTTCAATTTAGTACAGTACAAACTACAACTAGATCAAAGCGGAAGGGCCACTCACTATAGAAGCTATAACTAGCCTAGCCCTAGCCAATAGTATAGAGTTTAGTAGTCGGCCCCCATGCTCACGACATGTTCTTGATATTGATTGAGTTGGAGGGAGTCAGAGACTACCACGGAATCCTTCCATAGTCACCCCGGTGACCTTCGTCACCAAAGCGTCACGACAGTTTCAAAGACCCCTCATATAATCTCCAGTGGGGATCAGTCGGAGCACGTAGGAATGCCGACCACTACATAAGCCGCTGGCGGAGAAAGCTCGAAGAGCTTCCCTTCATTCGCTTCGCGGGAGTCGCACACAGCACATAGCTGGAAGTCAGAGGGCCCGTACTACCTGCCTAACCCTTCGGTCCGAGGGACCGTAGAACGGAAAGCGCCTTCTAAACAACTCGGCAGAAGGGAAGGGGCCTATGTATTTGCATGACCCCTGCGGATTTGACCCTACCTACACCCGGAGCCAATCCCCTAGCGGTCCTGCCACCACGCCGCAGAACAGGAGCTCGTGTGGAACCTTGGATTTCTGGCGTAACAGCGGTGGAAGAAAAATATTACGGCCGCATAACATAGGGGCCTACGCTAAGGTCGGCCAAAATATGGACACCCGAAGGGCCCGGCGCGCACAATCCTATCCTATCTGAGCCCGTCATTGCATGCACTTCGGACAGCCGTCCGTAGCATCATAAAGAGCACCTCCCTTTCGAGGTACCCAAATGGAACGGTCTTTATTTGTGTTGTTGGTTGGTCTTTCTCAACGTGGTCTATAGCACGAAAAACCATTCTTTACAAGATAGGGCCGTTCACATGAAAGAAAAGCTAAAATCCATTCTTCATGGTCGGGCGCATTTCTCCAAATCCTCCAGGATCACAAGTGGAACGCTAAGCAAGGGTGGGGAGGCTGCGAGCTCCGCGTCGAACAGAAAGAAGCAAGCAGGGGGTGTTGCCGTAGCGCGCCCCGGAGAGCAAGCGTAGGCAACCAAACAAAAAAAGGCTACAAAAGTAGCTAGCTAGCGTTTTTAAGCTGGCTGCCTTTTCTAGCGCGCGTACTCTTCTGTGGAGTCGCACGGAACGAGCCTTGTCTTCCCTCCAACGACTAGCTCCCTTTTCTTGTTCCGGTCACCCTTCTCTTGCCGTGGAAGGACTTTTGCCTGTGGTGTGGTCCAACCCGTGGGCGGAGTCGCCCTCATCCCCTCATTGCTCAGTGCTCCCTGCAGCTTCGCAGGGCTTTACCCGCGTGGACGCGGGCTTCTATAAGAGAATGAAAAGCTCTCTCTTTACAATAAAACGCGAACTGCGCGGAGCCCACCCTTTTTCGTTTTCTGCCGCCACTGGGTGGCCGCTGGGGAAACACAGCCCGGCCGCCTCTCGGGAAAGGAGGGGTGGGGGATGGGCCTACCTATCCCGAGGGAGCAGTTGAGAGGTTCCATATGCCGAGCCGAAGGGCAGAACTTCAGTGCGTGATCGTAGTATGTCACCTCGTCTCGTCCTCGCAGCATCGAAGAGTACCTATGCACTATGTTCCGGTTCACTGATAAGGAAGATAGAGTTGGGGTGGGGGTCTACGATGTGATACTATAGTATGCCCCGGGGAGAAAGATGCGCAACTCAAAACGGAAGCAGGAAGCGTGTTGTAAAAAATATCGGAGGTTACCAGATCTCTGAGACTACCATTGATCCGACAGAGCGGAACAACCAGAAAAAGAAGTGGAGTTAGAAAGCCGTATGATAGGTGGTAACTATCTTGTACGGTTCGGGGGGTAAGCGGCGTACTCCGGGGGAATATTAGGCTCTATCGAACATACCGGGAATTGGAGGTAGCATTTTACTTATGTTAAGTCATGGACTGGTTTCTTCAGCCCTTTTTCTATGTGTTGGTGTTCTATATGACCGACATAAGACTCGACTTGTTAGATATTATGGAGGTTTAGTGAGCACCATGCCGAATTTCTCTACCATTTTCTTCTTTTTCACTTTAGCCAATATGAGTTTACCCGGCACTAGCAGCTTTATCGGGGAATTTCTAATCTTAGTAGGAGCTTTCCAAAGAAATAGCTTAGTAGCCACATTAGCAGCGCTTGGGATGATTTTAGGCGCGGCGTATTCCCTTTGGCTATATAATCGTGTGGTTTCTGGAAATTTAAAACCCGATTTCCTCTATAAATTCTCCGATCTAAATGGCAGAGAAGTTTCCATATTTCTACCTTTTCTTGTTGGAGGGGCGACCGTCCGTTGAACTACCAAAAAAGGGTAAACCAATGTGATCATAACATTGTAGGTGCTTGCGATGGGACGGATGCGACTTCCCTCATAAGTAAAGTAATGGGTGGCATAGCCCGTAGCAGAAGTCCCCTTTTTTTATCCATTTCTTTATTACCCCAGAGGGGCCCGCCCTGGTGGGACCGAGAGAAAGAAAGGACGGGGGGGGGGCGACCATGCATGGCACTTCTCGACCGTGTCTCCGAGGGACAGTTGAACGAGCGACTCATGAATGCTGCCGGGTCGGACGAGCCAATAACTCGAACGTGTTCGGTCAGTTTTTTGAGCAAGAATCACAGCGTTACCTTACCTTCACCATGATACGGACTCCGAGTTCTTATGGCAGAGCACGAGGAGTTTCCTTCAATATGATGATGAGAATGGAAACCAGAAGCACGACTGGGTCTTCGTAGTCCGAGATCATACTTATATATCAGTCACAGTAACGTAAGCATGAGACTTTTTGGTAGTACCGGTGAACCAGATGGCCGCGGCGAGGGAATCTAGGACGGAGGACTCGTAATATCTCTATAGATCTGGCAAAAGCGAAAGACCCCTAACGTCAGGGGCTGACCACTGAGCTCACTCA